TTGAATCCATCTTCCATACGAAAGCTGTCAAATCTCAAAAGCTCTTCTTCTTCGGTCCCCAATCTTCTAAAAAAAGAAGAAAATTGAATCCATCTTCCATACGAAAGCTGTCAATTCTCAAGAGCTCTTCTTCTTCGGTCCCCAATCTTCTAAAAAAAGAAGAAAATTGAATCCATCTCCCACATCAAGGCTGTCAATTCTCAAAAGCTCTTCTTCAGTCTTACTCAAAAGGTCGAATAGTGTATGTATATTGGCCCCTTTGAGACGATTATACATTATAGGAGGCAATTCTAATTGATCAATATAAATACGATTCAATGGAACTCCATCTAGCCGAGACATTCCTCTTTTGTTTTTCTTTAGATTACTCCATCTTTTTTCAATGGTTAAAGGAGATGGAGTAAACCTGGTTTTAATTTCTTCGAAATTAGCGCCTTCTTCCTCTACTTGTAGAAGAGCTTCGACGAAATTAGGGACTTCTTCCTTTGCGTGTAGAAAAGCTAGAAAAGCTTCGAAATTAGCGCCTTCTTCCTCTGCTGCGTCTAGAAAAGGAAGAAATAAATCAATCAAATTACGAGAAGCTTCATAAAGGGCTTCTTTAGGGGTTAAACTTCCATTCGTCCATATTTCGAGAAAAAGCATCTCGTATTTTTCATTTCCAATCCCACGAGAAAAAACATTATAATTCACATTTCGAACAGGCATGAATACAGCATCTATAGGATAACTTCCATCTTCAGAGTTCTTTCTGAGTTCCGTATGATATTGATATCCGCGATCTCTCTTGATCTGTAACTCAATACAGAAATCAATGGGGTCTCTCAAGTTAGCTATAGGTTGTGTCGTATCAACGATTTCTACGGAAGGTGGTAAGATTATATCTTGAGCGGTTATGTATCTAGGACCTTTGACGCAAATTGATGCGTCTCTAACTCCATAGAGATTACTTCTCAATACAATTTCTTTCAAATTTAGTAAAATTTCTTGTATGGATTCTTCAATACCTACTATTGTAGAATATTCGTGTGACACGTTCCCAAATTTTGCGCGTGTGATACATGTTCCTTCTATTTCTGTAAGTAAAGCTCTTCGCAAGGCAGTACCGACAGTATCCGCTTGACCTTTTCTAAGTGGGGACACAACGAAACGAGCATAATGAAGACGCTTACTCTCTACTTTTGATTCAACACACTTCCACTGTATTCTTTGGAAGGGTCCTGTTACTTCTTCTGGAATCATAATATGGTACCTCTTTTTGATTAAAAAAATTGTTTCTTTCTAAAAAATAGTTTCTTTCTCTTGAAAGCGGTTTAATTCTTTTACAGACGTCTTTTTTTAGGAGGTCTACATCCGTTATGCGGCATAGGTGTTACATCGCGTATACAACTTAACCGTACACCACTTTTAGCAATGGCTCGTAATGCGGCATCTCTTCCGCTACCAGCCCCTTTTACCATAACTTCTGCTCGTTGCAAACCCACTGTACGAATAGCATCTACTGCTGTTCTTTGACCGGCATAGGGCGATGCTTTTCTTGAGCTTTTGAATCCACAAGTACCTGCGGAGGACCAGAAAACCACCCGACCTTGTGGGTCTGTAACAGTTATAATGGTATTGTTGAAACTGGCTTGAACATGAATAACCCCTTTTGTTATTCTACGTGCACTCTTCCGTAAACTAAAACGGGCATTCCTACGCAAACCAATACGCACTTTCTTACGTGAACCTATTTTTGGTATAGCTTTTGTCATATTTTATTATCTCATAAATATGAGTTAGAAATAACAAAAAGAAAAAAAGATACAAAGATATCCGTTTCAGCGTTAAATATATCCTTTACTTTCATTTTTTGATTCGGAATTTGGACATTTCTGTGGGTACTTTTTTTTACTTTTTAGAAAGGAAAGCTCTTTTTTCAAAAGATTACCCCTGTCTTTGTTTATGCTTCGGATTGGAACAAATGACTCTAATCCGCCCACGCCTATGAATCAGTCGACATTTTGTACAAATTTTACGAACAGAAGCTCTTATTTTCATATTTAGGTATTCCTTTCTTAAACTATGAATCTACTCTTTGGGAAAAAATAAGCCTCTTCACTTAAATTTTGAAATTTGGAATTTATTATCCTAGAAAAATCTAATCCTTTGAATCTTTGGTATCTTTCAAATCTTCAGTATCCTTCGAGTCTTTGATACGCTTCGAATCCTTATGGGGAAGTCTATAAATTATACGCCCCTTGCTTGAATCATAACGACTTACTTCAATTTTGACCCTATCTCCCATCAGTATTCGTATAGAACTGGACCGGATTTTTCCTGAAATATAGCCCAGGATGATGGTGTCATTCTCTAAGCGAACTCGGAACATTCCGTTGGGTAGGGCTTCCGTAACTAAACCTTCGAAAGTAACTTTTGCTTCTATCGGTTTTTTTTTTTCTGTCATATTTTTTCTCCTATTTTTCTATTTGCATTTTCAAAATAGGAAGTTCGAGGTAGAATTCGGGTACTATAGGCGGGGCCATTACCATATATAACATAAGACTTCTCCCCCAATTCTGTTTAGTCGAGCTTCTCGATCTGTCATTATACCTTGAGAAGTAGACAGAATAGCAATTCCCATTCCGCCCAAAACCTTAGGAATTCCTTGATAGTTAGCATAAATTCGTAAGCCAGGTCGGCTGATACGCTTTAAAAAGGTTCTAGTTCTATATATTCCCTTTCTAGTCCTTCTTTTTTGATGTCGTAAAGTTGAAACCAAGAAATATCTGTTACTTTCTTGATGTTTCCGAACACTTTCAATAAAACCCTCTCGTAGAAGTATTTTTACGATGTTCTCAATAATATTTGTAGATACTACTCGAACAGTTCCTTTTTTACTCATGTCTGCGTTTCTTATAGAGGTTAGTAAATCAGCAATAGTGTCCTTGCCCATAAGACTCTAATTCTAGGTTCCTTTTAGATAATCAACATGTTTTCCTTTTTCTTTTTATTTTGGATTTTAAAGCATATACGTAAAACACAATCTACTAATTTTTTCTTTGATCTATATCTCATCTACTAGTATTTATAATACTTCAGGAGCTAATGAAACTATTTTAGTAAAATTAAATTCTCTCAATTCCTCGGCAATCGCGCCAAAAACTCGAGTTCCTTTTGGATTTCCTTTTTGATCAATGATAACTGCTGCATTGTCATCATAGCGTATTATTATACCGTCTTCACATTTGAATTCTTTACATGTACGTACAATTACAGCTCGAATTACTTCGGATCTTTCTAGAGGCATTTGGGGCACTGCGTCTTTGATTACTGCAACAATAACATCACCAATACGAGCATATCGCTGATTACCAGCAGCTCCTATGACTCGAATACACATCAATTTTCGAGCTCCACTGTTATCCGCTACATTTAAAAGGGTCTGAGGTTGAATCATATTATTTGGATTTCAATTTGTTATTTCACTGCAAAGGAGTGAAAGATATATTGTCTCTCCAGAAGGAAAACCTGGGGTTTTTTATCTTCAATACCCCTTGGGGGGAGGTCTATATCTCTAATCTAAGAAATTGGCTTCGTATGGGCATTTTACTGGCAGCTATGGAGATAGCTGCTCTAGCTATGGTTTCAGATACTCCGCTCATTTCATAAAGTATTCGACCTGGTTTAACAACGGCTACCCAATATTCGGGGGATCCCTTTCCTGAGCCCATACGTGTTTCTGTGGGTCTTAGTGTAACTGGTTTGTCGGGAAATATACGTACCCATAGTTTTCCACCACGACGTGCATATCGTGTCATTGCTCTTCGTCCTGCTTCTATCTGTCTCGCTGTAATCCAAGCGGGTTCAAGTACTTGAAGAGCATATCTACCAAAACAAATACGATTGCCTCGGCAGGATTTTCCCTTCATTCTTCCTCTATGTTGTTTACGGAATCTAGTTCTTTTGGGGTTGTAGTCGATGGTTCTTTTTTAGTTCCATCTCTACTGCAAAACTGGACATGAGAGTTTCTTCTCATCCAGCTCCTCGCGAATAAAATGCGATGGCTCATGAATGAAATGACAGAGCTCGCGACTCTACTGCAAAACTGGACATGAGAGTTTCTTCTCATCCAGCTCCTCGCGACTCTACTGCAAAACTGGACATGATAGTAGTTTATTTTCACCCAGCTCATCTCCATTAAAATGCGATGGCTCACGAATGAAATGACAGAGCTCACGATAAAAATGAGAGAGCTCCCGAATACAATGAGAGACGCCGCGAATGAAATGAGAGAGCTCCCGAATGCAATGAGAGAGCTCACGAATGAAAGGAGAGAGCTGATGGAAAAAACGAGAGAGTTCCCGAATTTACTGAGAGAGTCTTTAAATTTCGCGGATGAAATGATAGATTGTTTAAATTTCATCAGAGATGAAATGATAGAGTTCCGGAATGAAATGATAGATTGTTTAAATTTCATCAGAGATGAAATGATAGATTGTTTCAATTTCATAATTGATTTTTTCAATTTCAAAATAGTAATAGATTTTTTAAACAAAATAGTATAAAATAGTACGAAATAGTAATAAAAATAGTACGAAATAGTAATAGATTTTTTAAACAAAATAGTAATAGATTTTTTCAATTTCAAAATAGATGAAATGATAGATTGTTTCAATTTCATAATAGATTGTTTCAATTTCATAAGTGACCCCCTTTCTTTAGATTGTTGACTTTGTTTACATTGTAAACTTTGTAAACATTGTTTACAAAGTTTACAATGTTTCAATTTCATAAGTGACCCCCTTTTTTTTTTTTTTTATTTGTTTTTTTGATCAGGAATTTCAATTTCCTAAGTGACCTCCTTTGTTTCATAAGTGACCTCCTTTCTTTAGATTATTGACTTTGTTTACTTTGTTTAAATTTTTTGTTTACTTTGTTTAAATTTCCTAAGTGACCTTCTTTCATAAGTGATCTTCCTAAATTTCATAAGTGATCTTCCTAAGTGACCTCCTTTGTTTTTTATTTGTTTTTATGAATATTTCATAAGTGATCTTCCTAAGTGACCTCCTTTGTTTTTTATTTGTTTTTATGAATATTTCATAAGTGATCTTCCTAAATTTCATAAGTGATCTTCCTAAGTGACCTCCTTTGTTTTTTATTTGTTTTGCTGCAAATCAATCCTTCTTTCTGTTTTTTGTTAAAATAAAAAAATAGAATTAAATAAATTAATTTCCACATGATTTTGATATATTATCATGTTATAAAAAAAATAAAATTCCATATTATTTTCATCTCTTGAATATGTAAAGAATAATTCAATTAGCCTATCATTTGAATATGGAAAATAAATAGTATTTATCGAATAAATTTCGAATATATTTGCTTTTCCTTTTCTTAATATATTTGCTTTTGCTTTTCGAAATTTTATTTTTAACATATTTGCAATTCTAAATTGCAATTTCATAAGAAAAAAAATTGCCTTTCCTAATTGGAATTTGATAATATAATGAATTAGTAGGGATAGGTAGAGAAAAACATATTTTTGAATTTCGAACCTATTAAGATATAGATAAACGTACTTTTGAATTTCGAACCTATTAAAATAAAAAATTAGTAGGGATAGATACACAAAAACATATTTTTGAATTTTGAATATATTCAGATAAAAAATTGGTAGGGATAGATATAGAAAAGCATCTTTTTTTAAAAAATAAAAATAAAAAATTAGTAGGGATAGATATAGAAAAGCATATTTTTTTGTTTTGAACCTATTAAGATAGGTATAAATATTTTTTTTTATTTTTGGCGCATATCTCCTAATTTCGAACCGAATTCTTTTTATTTGGTCCATTTTACGACCTCCACTCTTTTTTTATTTGGTACATTTTACGACCTCTCTTTTTTTATTTGATACATGAATTTCGTCCATTTTACGACTTCCACTCTTTTTTTATTTGGTACATGAATTTCGTCCATTTTACGACCTCCATTTATTTCGTCCATTTTACGACTTCCACTCTTTTTTTATTTGGTACATTTTACGACTTCCACTCTTTTTTTATTTCGTCCATTTTACGACCTCCATTTATTTCGTCCATTTTACGACCTCCATATTTGTAGTATTCTAATCCAATCGCGGGCGAATATGGACTCTTTCTTGTCTTATTTGAAAATTTAAGATCTTATCAAAGAAGGCAATTTTTTGGTTTCTTTCGCCATCCCACCGAATGAATTATTCGGATTCTTTTCAATAAAGAAAAAAATCCTAATGCAGTCATAGGTTTTGTCGTTCCCACAGCTTCTCTTTTAATGGTTAGGTTTGAATTCTGCAATGGAGCTTCTAAATTTTCCTACTTAAAGTTCTTAGTTCCATTAAACAGGGCTGCTCTTTATTATTCCTTTAAATTTCATAAGGATTCCTGAGACAAGAGATTCATGAATGTGGATCTCTTGTGTATATAGTATAGACTATATATTCCTGAATGTCAATAGGGGATTCCTGAATCTCTACGTTTTAGGTGAAATTTTTCTGTATTTTTATTGATGCTTTATCACATTGCCTTTTATGATGTAATTCATAGACCATACACATAGGAATCTTATATCTTTCTTATTCTTCTTCCTTCTATCTATCATCCCTCCTTTTATCCACATCCCTTTAGTTTTGTTTCACAACCTAGAATCCGGTTTCTTTTTTAGAGAAAAAAATGCAGTTGCTACAACTATATGATAGATCTACTCATTTATGATAGATGTATTTATTCACATAGTGACTGTTTCCTTGTTAGGATCTCGACAATACGAAGCAATAGGTTGGTTATTATTTAGTTTTCTATAATTACTAAGTTTTTTCTATTTTTAGTAGGGTTCGCTCAATTTTTTTTTTTGAATTTCATTTTTGACCCTAAAGAAAAACTAACGAGTCACACACTAAGCATAGCAATTATATTAATTGATTTATCAATTTTCATTAAATCTTATAGAAAGAGGTATAATTTCTTCTTTTTTCTGGGATTTTTGGAAAACTTCGGACTCATATTGAGAGCGGGAGTTGAACTCTAGGAGGTCGAATCTCCCCTTGTTCCTCAGTAGCTCAGTGGTAGAGCGGTCGGATGTTAACCGACAGGTCTACAAATCTACGGTTCGAATCCTACTTGAGGAGATTTGATTCATTCTTTAATGTAAGAAATAAGGCTCTTGTATTTTTTATTCTATCACTGGCCAGAATGAGAAGACAAGGTTAGTTATTCTTCTTCTACGAATATCCAAATTTTTACACCTAATACTCCATAGATAGTTCGAATTGGATAGCAGCAATAATCAATTTTAGCGCGAATTGTTTGGAGGGGAAGTCTACCTTTTTTGATGCATTCGGCACGTGCAATTTCTTTCCCTCCTAGACGGCCTGCAATTTTTATTTTTACTCCCTTTATATCTGCTTTTTTAGTTAATTCAATGGCTTTTTTCATTGCTTTTCGGAATGAAACTCTATTTTTTAATTGGAAAGCTATATATTCAGCAAGAATGTTAGGCTGTCTATAAGGTTCTTTAACTTTTTCGATAGCAATATTAAGTCTCTGGTTTACAGAATTCACTTCCTTTTCGATATCTTTCTCTAATTCTTCGATTGCTCCTTTTTTCTTTAATAAATTGGGGAATCCAATATGGATTATAACGTGAATTGTATCGATTTCTTTTTTAATTTCTATATGTGTAATTACTTCGGAACTTGAGTCTGATTCTATTTTTCTATTCGAGCTTTTTTTCCTATTCTTTTGGATATAGTTCTTGATACAATTCCGTATTTTTTTATCTTCTTGTAGACCTTCAGAATAATTTTTTGGTTGTGCGAACCAAAAGGAATGGTGATTTTGGGTTGTACCAAGTCTGAAACCGAGTGGATTTATTTTTTGTCCCATATTTTTCTATTCTATTTTTTTTTTTACTGGGAATCGAAATCTTAGGTTGATCTAAAAGTTATTTAGATTTCTTTATTATATTTAGTACAATTGTTATATGACACATGGTTTTTTTTATAGGATAACCACGTCCTCGAGCCCGAGGTCTGAATTTTTTCCTAATAGTACTTCTACCCACTTCGGCTTTTGTTATGAATAAATTAGCTTTGTCGAAATCCCTATAATGAGTAGCATTTGCTGCTGCCGAATAAACCAACTTTAAGATGGGATAAGATGCTCGATAAGGCATGAGGTTCAGTATCATAACGGTTTCCTCGTAGTAACGCCAGCGAATCTCATCAAGAACTCTTTGTGCTTTAAAAACAGACATATGTATGTTTTTTTGTGCTTTGAAAACCCGTTCGAACTTAAGTAGACGATCAGTTGGAACTTTTCTTGCGAGTTTCCGTAGCCCGTTCTTCTTCTTCTTTATCCTAGGGGTATACTTTACCAATTTGAAACTTGTCATAAATAAGGTTATTCCCCGCCTACACTTTACTTTATTTGAATCCTATAAATTTTGTTTATTCTGAATCTTTCTATTCTGAATTCAGTTAACGACGAGATTTAGTATCCTTTCTTGCACTTTCATAACTCGTGAAATGCCGAGTAGGCACGAATTCCCCCAATTTGCGACCTACCATAGGATTTGTTATGTAAATAGGTATATGTTCCTTTCCATTATGAATCGCGATTGTATGGCCAACCATTGCGGGTAGAATGCTAGATGCCCGGGACCACGTTACTATTGTTTCTTTCTCCTCCTTCATATTGACCTTTTCGATTTTTGTCAATAAATGACGAGCTACAAAAGGATTCGTTTTTTTTCGTGTCACAGCTGATTACTCCTTTTTTTTCATTTTAAAAAGTGGCATCCTATGTCCACTATCTCGATCGAGGTATGGAGGTCAGAATAAATAGAATAATGATGAGTGGAAAAAAGAGAAAATCCTTTAGCTGGATAAGGGGCGGATGTAGCCAAGTGGATCAAGGCAGTGGATTGTGAATCCACCATGCGCGGGTTCAATTCCCGTCGTTCGCCCATCGCATTATTGCAATGCAATTTTCCATATTCCTAGTTACGTATTTACTTACGGCGACGAAGAATAAAACTATCACTATATTTTTTCCTTTTCCTAGTTCTTCTTCCAAGCGCAGGATAACCCCAAGGGGTTGTGGGTTTTTTTCTACCAATGGGGGCTTTCCCTTCACCGCCCCCATGGGGGTGGTCCACAGGGTTCATAACTACCCCTCTTACTACGGGGCGTTTACCTAGCCAACACTTAGATCCGGCTCTACCCAAACTTTTTTGGTTCACCCCAACATTACCCACTTGTCCGACTGTTGCTAAGCAGTTTTGGGATACCAAACGGACCTCCCCGGATGGTAATCTTAAAGTGGCCAATTTACCCTCTTTTGCAATCAGTTTCGCTACAGCACCTGCTGCTCTAGCTAATTGCCCACCCCTTCCACGTGTGATTTCTATGTTATGTATGGCCGTGCCTAAGGGCATATCGGTTGAAGTAGATTCTTCTTTTTTCTCAAAAAACCCCTTCCCAAACTGTACAAGCTTCTTCCAAAGCATACGGCTTTCTAGATGTATATGACGATCTCTAGACAGATGGATCTTCTATGAATCGTATGATGAAGTACCACATGAGTGGATATATAGAAAAGGAATCCAAATCTGCCGAATCGCTCATGTTATGATCTTCTACATCCTAGGTCTCCGCGTTCCGTCATCTGGCTTATGTTCTTCATGTAGCATTCAGATCGAATGACTCTATGAAATTACGTCGATACTTCCACATATTATGGGTAACGTAGGAGACATCCCTATTTTCACCCGGGGGTCTTAATTACCACTGCTTAGCTTTCAATTCGCCTCTGACCATCAAATTAAATGTGAATAACCCGTCCTCCTCTCTTTGAAACAAGGGGCGCTTCCGGTTCTGTGCGTGCTTCAAACAATTTTGTCTTCTCCATATTACCATATCTCTAGAGTCAATAATTTTCTATGAGGAACTACTGAACTCAATCACTTGCTGCCGTTACTCAACAGT